TTTTTTGTCTATTTTTTTGAGGATTACCATATATAACACAAAATCTCTCCTCCAATTCTTTGAAGTCGAGCTTCTCGATCTGTCATTATACCCTGAGAAGTAGACAGAATTACAATTCCTATTCCACCTAGAATCTTAGGAATTCGTTGATATTTCGAATAAATTCGTAAACTGGGTCGGCTTATGCGTTTTAAAAAAATAGTTCTAGTTGCTATAAATATAGAAAGACAAAGTCATTTTTTTCTACTTTGCTCTACTTTCTAAATATCCAAATTTTTAAGCCTAAAACTCCATTGATAGTTTGAATTGTATGAGAACAATAATCTATTTTGGCACAAATTATTTGTAGGGGAAGTTTACCCTTTCTTTTACCTTCTTTACGTGCGATCTCTTTTCCGTCGATACGGCCTGCGAGTTGAAGTTTTATTCCTTTTGTATCTGTTTCTTTAGCTAAATCAATAGCTTGTTGCATTGTCTTTCTAAAGGGGACTCTATTTTTTAATTGTAAGGTTATAAATTCTGCAAGAAGATTAGGTTGGCTATATAATTGTTCAGCTCTTTTGAGTTGAATACGAATTAATCTGGGGTATATAGAAAAGAATTCTTGTTTTTTTACATTTTTCTTGAATTTTGCCAAACATTTCCCTTTTAATAAGAATTTTGGTACGAATCCGCTATAGATGATGACTCGTATAAATGTTTTTTGTGTTCTAAATCCTTGTTTTTCAATTTCTATACGTATAATTCCTTCAAAGCCTAAGGGAGGTAAGGGAGGTAAAGATATTCTCTTTTTTTTACTTTTTTGTTTTTTATTCTTTTGCTCTATTTTTTTTAATTTTTCTAAATATTTCTTGGTACCAATTTGTAAACCTTTTTTGATTCTATATTGTACATAATTCTTGAAAAAATTTCGTATTTTTTGATCTTCTTGTATACTCGTAGAATAATTTTTTGGTTCTTCAAACCAAACAGAATGATGACTATGGGTTGTACCAAGTCTGAAACAAAGTGGATTTGTTTTTTGTCCCATAATTCTCTATTTTCTTTTTTTCATCCATATCTTTTTAAATGAAAAGGAATCTAAATTTTAGATTGATTTAATAAAGATTTCGGTTTTTCCTTGAGTACGACTTTTATAAGACATGTGCTTCTTTTTATTGGATAACTATGTCCTTGAGCACGGGGTCTTGCCTTTTTTCTAATAGTACTTCTATTGACTTCGGCTTTACTAATGAATAAATCAGCTTCGTTTAAACCCATATTATGATTAGCATTTTTTGCTGCAGAATAAACTAATTTGAAAATGGGATAAGATGCTTGATAAGGCATGAAACTTAGTATCATAATTGTTTCTTCATAGGAACGTCCGCGAATCTGATCAATTACTCTTCGCGCTTTGGAAACAGAAATACCTATATGTTGAGCTAAAACTTGGACTCCTTTACTTGAACTTGAGTTCTTTTTCATAGGGTTATCCGCTAGCTTTTTAAAATTTTTCATAAGATTCTTTCTCCTTATGTTTGATCCCTATTTTTTTTGATTCTTCATTACAGATTTATTATCGTTATCATTTATTGCATCTATCCCCCAAAAACGGGTAGGCACGAATTCTCCCAATTTGTAACCTATCATAGATTCTGTTATATAAACAGGTATATGTTCCTTTCCATTATGAATAGCGATTGTACGGCCAACCATGGAGGGTGTAATAGTAGATGCCCGAGACCAAGTTCTTATGATTTCGTTCTCCTGCCCCATTTTTATTTTTTCCGTTTTTTCCGATAAATGCTTAGCTACATATCTTTTCTTTTTCTTTGCTACATATCTTTTCTTTTTCTTTGCTACAAATCTTTTGTTTTGACCTATCACAGTTGATTACTCCTTTTTTTGCATAGTAAAGATTGGCATTCTATGTCCAATATCTCGATCTAAGTATCGAGGTCAGAATAAAAACAATAATGATGAATGGAAAAAAGAGAAAATCCTTTCTTTAGCTAGATAAGGGGCGGATGTAGCCAAGTGGATCAAGGCAGTGGATTGTGGATCCACCATGCGCGGGTTCAATTCCCGTCGTTCGCCCATCACATTATTTCGAATTCCAAAAATTCGATTTTGAATATTCCTATTTACGGCGACGAAGAATCAAACTATCACTATATTTTCTCCTTTTCCTAGTTCTTCTTCCAAGCGCAGGATAACCCCAAGGAGTTGCGGGTTTTTTTCTACCAATTGGGGCTCTTCCTTCACCGCCCCCGTGTGGATGGTCCACAGGGTTCATAACTACTCCTCTTACTACAGGACGCTTACCTAGCCAACACTTCGATCCAGCTCTACCCAAACTTTTTCGGTTCACCCCAAGATTACCCACTTGTCCGACTGTTGCTAAGCAGTTTTGGGATATCAAACGAACCTCCCCAGATGGTAATCTTAATGTGGCCGATTTACCCTCTTTTGCAATCAGTTTCGCTACAGCACCTGCTGCTCTAGCTAATTGTCCGCCTTTTCCATGTGTGAATTCTATGTTGTGTATGGACGTGCCTAAAGGCATATCGGTTGAAGTAGATTCTTCTTTTTTATCAAAAAAACCCCTTCCCAAACTGTACAAGCTTCTTCCAAAGCATACGGCTTTCTAGATGTATATGATGATATAGAAAAAAATAGATCTTTTCATCGTATAATGAAGTATCACATGAGTGGATATTTAGGAATCCTAATCTCCCGAATCATTCATATTATCATCTTCTACATCCTAGGTCTCTCCGTTCCGTCATCTGGCTTATGTTTTTCATGTAGCATTCAGACCGAATGACTCTATCAAATTACGTCGATACTTACACATATTACGGGTAACGTAGGAGACATCTCTTCGGGGGATCTTCATTACCACTGCTTAGCTTTCAATTCGCCTCTGACCATCAAATGAAATGTGAATAACCCGTCCTCCTCTCTTTGAAAGAAGGGGCGCTTCCAGTTCTGTGCGTGCTTCAAACAATTTTCTCCATATTACCATATCTCTAGAGTCAATAATTTTCTATGAGAAACTACTGAACTCAATCACTTGCTGCCCTTACTCAACAGTTTTCTGTTGAGGTCTATTCCATAGAGGTACTCCAAATGGATTAGTGATCGATTTCTAGGTTTTGTCGTAAACCTAATTGGTTACTTCCAATTACGTAAATCAATAGTTCAAACCGCACTCAAAGGTAGGGCATTTCCCATTGATATAGGAACTCCTTTACCAGAAAAAATGGTATCTCCAATTATAGCTCCTCTGGGATGTAAAATATATCTCTTCTCACCATCCTCGTAGTGTATAAGACAAATGTATGTATTTCGATTAGGGTCGTATTCTATGGTTACGATTCTACCAGATATGTCTTTTTGATTCCGTCGAAAATCGATTTTACGGTATAGACGCTTATGACCCCCCCCTCTATGCCTTACGGTAATAATTCCTCTGGCATTACGACCTTTACTACAACGATGTCGTCCATAGATCAAATTATTTCGTGGATTGGATTTCATTTGACTTTCTACGGCTCCATTGCGTGTGCTCCGACTAGAAGTTTTGTATAAATGTATCGCCGTGTTATTAAGTATTTTTCTTTAAGTTCTTTTCTCTAGAAGAGGTGGAATAGAATAAAGAATCTCTAGAAGAGGTGGAATAGAATAACCCGGTCGAAGCGTAATGATCATACGCCTGTAATGCATTGTATGTCCCATAATAGGTGCCATTCTTCTAGCCCTTTCGGGGTAGAAGATGACTATTCATAGCTATTACCTTAGTTCGACTCAATCCTTGATTTCTTTCTTTGTTGATCCTGATTCGACATTAGAAGTATGTATACAAGGTCTTCAAGTTCTTCCTCGTGTAATAATTTGTCATTGTTGAACAAATGGTTATCTACTTCTCCTTCCTCTCGGTATCTTAGGAGAATTTCTCCTTTATTAAAAAAAATATATATATATATATATATAATATATATATATATTTCTATATATAGAAATCTATTCCTCTATGTATTCTTCTCTTTCTTTTTTCTAAGAATCTCATAGGGATCAATAGAAACTATATTCTCATCCGTAGGATCCCAAGTACCCGAATCAATCAATCAAAGATTCGATTCGATCTAAACTCTCCATTGGTAAATGAAATGCACCATGTTGACAAATAGATTTGTTTTTTTGTGCATATTTTTTGTAAATGGATGTCTCACAATTTTCACAATAAGTCCATAAATGAGCCTATCGCGCAAATACATCCTCTGGATTTTGGTATTTCATTAAAGATTCATTCTTCCCCAATAAGCGAAGACTTTTTCCTCTAACTACTGCATATTTGATTCCATCCATAAATCCATTTTCTTCCCTATGAGTTTTAGTATCGATCAGAATTCTAGTTCTTACTCTTCCTATGTTAGGGTATGAATATACTATACCAATTAATTCGTTATGGAAGATCCCATTGAGCCAATTCCGATAGACTTTTTGACCCTTCCTATTAGGGTGCATCCAGTAGGAATTGAACCTACGAATTTGCCAATTATGAGTTGGGCGCTTTAACCATTCAGCCATGGATGCAATTAATGAAATAATATTTCTGATCATAATCTCCACATTGGATCAAGAACGGGGTCAGAGGAGCTAATTCGTATAAAGCCATCGAACCGGCCCAACCAGCAACTAGAGCTGTGTGCATTATAGAAACAGAAAGCAGTCGACCGGGATCATTCAATACGACAGTATGAACACGATACCAAGGTAAACCCATGGAAATACCCCTTTATCAAAGAGAAATAGAAACTTGATTTTCTCGTACGTATTAAACTAAGAAGACGATATATTGTGTACCTAAACTTTTTTTTAGTAGATTCTGTGGTTCATTTTTATTTCATCTCATTGAAAAGAAAAATAAGGGAACAACTCTGTTCGTAAGAACAAAGAGAAGCAGATCTATTCTATACCCGATAAGTACCAATACGCAAGGGGAAGATTGCATTATTGGAGAATAAATGGATACTTATTCGAATGATCAATCCTTTCGTTACAGTTTTTTTGAATCCATTCTGTCTTACTCTATCAAAAAACCCTTCCATGTATCAAAATCAAAGAGAAGAAATCGGTGTATCAAAATCGATGTATCAAATAGAAGAAAAAGGAATGAAGACAAGAAATCATGGATTTTCACCTTTCCTTATTTAAGTGAATAAAGGATATGCATTTTTTGGTTGAAATTTTTGAGTATAGGAATACCAAAAGTATCTTTTCGCCGTCCTGGAACCGAAAAGCTTGGCTTGACATATAGTGTGACTTGTCAAACATATTGGGTCATATGAGATTGACCCGTTCTCTTCCCCGATCAAGATATCCGCTGTTTCGCCGAAGAGATATTGTATTGAGTAAACCATCATTCATTCGGAGCACGAAGTCAAATTTCTCAAATTTCAATATGAAAAAAAAATGATATATGTCTTAATTGATACGATTTGTATTACTTAATCTTTTCTTGATATCAAATATATGAATGAAAAAAGACAGAACAGAGATATATCTTAGAATTGAAAGGATTGTGATTCCTTCACTTTTTTTTGAATTCAATTCGAAAAATGGATATTAAAAGTAAAAGCCGCCTTATATTTTCTTTTTATTATAGTTACTTCCAGAATCGAGATTAATATGCAATTAATCATTGCAGCAATAAAATGGAATCAGCTTTTTTATCTGTCTGTTCTGATCTTCTAATGAGTGCAAACCTTTAGGTTTCTAAAATAGCTAATTCGTTAATACAATACTAGAAAAATTTCGTTTATGATAAAAAATTCGTTAATACGAGAAAAAATTACTTAATAAATACAATACGAATAAAAAGAAAATATTTTTCATTTTTATCGTATATATATAAAATAAATAAGAAAAATATGGAGGATCATGAAAACTCTCATTGATTTCGGCCAAATGCAGGCTGTCGTAAAGAATTTTTTAAAGACTTTGATTTTTGTTCTAGCAGGAGTCTTTCTCTATCGTGTCCACAATCAAAATCTAATAGAAAGAAAAAATCTCGATTTGAGGGGGCTTCTTAGTTCGGTTGAATGCAGGGAAGAATCTTTTTGTTCTTCCAATAACTTGGTTGTTTCGCTTCCAAAAGGAAAAACCTTTTCTGGGAGTTTTTTTATGGATGGAGAAGAAATTCATTGTGTTCTTCCAAGAAAGAAAAAGTATATCTGTATCATTCGGAGTTCCTGGTGGTCGAGAAACCTGATCATAAAAAATAGGGACTTGATTTGTAATGAAACCGTAGCTGGAATTCAAATCTCATTCAAAGATAGAAATAACAAAGATCTTGAATTTCTATTGTTGTGTATACATGATCCATCCGATGGTTAGTTGGGGGAAGAATCCGCACGAATCGAATTTTTGGTTCGACAATGTGTGGTTGGGAAATCGGTTTATTAGGAAAGGAAAAAATATCTTATGCAATATTGAATATGATTTAACAAGATCGAATCTCATTGAAGTAGAAAATTCCAGCCAATTGAAAAGAATTATATTGTTTATTCGCAACAAAATAATTTCTTCTTTGTACGTCGGTAAAAAAAAAACAATTTTTTTTGACTCTTTCTCTGCGAATCTCTGACACACAAATACCTCACGATCAGGATTTTCCACAAAGGGGTAACACAAGAGATAATTTGTACAAGTCTTTTATGTATAAATTATCTAAATTCTATCGAAAAATTTATAATAAGTTTTACGGATCTTTTGTTTTTCCAAGGACTCTTTATCCAAAGAAATCCAATCTGGAATCCTTAAGATCTTTCATCTCGCCACCAAGAAATTTTGATCCAATTACAGCCGATCCAAAATTCTATAGCTATAGAGAAAGTTCCTCGATCACGGACTTTTTAGAAATTCTTTGGAGATTTTATTCATCATATATGAATCGATCTGATTCAAAAGTTAAGAACTTGCATCCGTATCTCAGTGTCAATTCAAACATGGAGTGTTAATCAAATCCATGTTCTAAGAAATCTTTACCATCCGGAAAGAAAGAAAACTGGAGTCTTTTTCGTTTTCGAAGCAAAAAAAAATATGTTAATAAACGTAGGATCAAGATAACCTTAAAAAAAAAAAGATCTGATTTCTGTGATCATTTTCGAGGGAGATATTAAAGATAAAAAGATAATATTTATTACTACGAGTGCAATATTTACAAAAAATATCTCCCCACGATCTTAACTACGAGTGGGTTCAAACTTATAAGATCCATCCTTTCCGAGATTTATTTCAACTTGATATTACCAAACTTGGTATCAAAAATTCAAGATATTTTTGATATACCATGGGTAATTCTTGAGAAGATTTTTATGAAATGGACTCGGATAAGTGAGAAGATCCTTATGAAATGGACTCTGATAAGTGATAAGTGCGAAGATTTGAACTCTTTCTTTTGTAATGGGAGAAAAGGATAGAAAAAAATTTCAGTGAGACATTACTTCTTCGGTCCGAACCAAGGAATCCGTTAGATATGATGCAACAGAAATCTTTTTCTATCCATTATGATAGATTGAGAAATGAAATAGACGAATCGGAGTTTGAAGAAGGGCACGAAGCGGTGAACCCGCAAGAGATAGAAAACGATTTCTTCAATCAAATAGTTTCAAATAGTTCGGTCTGCTAAAATAAGGCGCTATCTATTTGATAATCTCGAAATTGAGAATATCCATATGAAATCCGGATTTCTTTATTGGGCCGAGTCTTTTCAGGGCAAGTGGCCTCTTGATCACGAGGAAGATAAGCTTCAAGAGGAGGAGCTTCAAGAGAAAGATTCGGAGTTCTTGCAGAGTGGAACAATTCTGTACCAGAAAAAAGAGAGATTTTCCAAAGAACAAAGCGTTTTTCTAATAAACCGATTCATTTGGGAACCTCCGCAGCCATTCTTTTTGGTAGTCATACGGCTGGACTTTTGGTTTTCACGTCGAGAATTGTTTGAGAAGAGGTCTGACCTAGACCTAGATAAGTATCCTTCTTCATCTTTCAATGAAAATTGGTTCAATAAGCAAAAAAAGCACACTGAATTGTTGGCTCGTCGTCAGAGATGGCAAAGAAGACTTAGAATCCATAGTTCCTTATGTAAAGGATCTTTCTCTTCTCATATTCTGTTGGAGAGTTATCAGTATTTAGCAAATCTGTTCCTATCTAAGGGAAGGCTCTTGGATCAAATGAAAAAAATATTGTTGAGAAAGAGATGGCTTCTCCCGGAGTAAATGAACCATTTGATTTGTGGAACAGGAGAAAGATTTCTCCATTCCTTATCCGTAAAGATATATGGCCATGAAAAAGGGGATTAAGTGGAAGAGGATTGGCCGGGTGGTAGAGTCGTGGAAACACTTGTTTATTCGATATTTTCGACCTTAGTTCATATGCTACTGTTGAAGCATGAATTGAAATCTTAGATCAAAGCACTATGTATGGATGATAGAAACTGCCTAAACAAGAATGAATTCCTTTCTTGTTTAGGCGAACAACCAAAAACAGAGTAGAAAAACTGATTCATTCAGATCGACATGAGGGTCCAACTCCATTGGATTGGATTGCCAGAATCCATGTTGTATATTTGAAGCAGGTTGACCCCCGTACTTCTCTCATGAACCCTCTTCCTGCTTAGCCCCTTGGTCCACAGAGAAAAAATGTAGGGCTGGTGCTAAAAATTCATCACGGAAGAAAGGACTCAAAGAGCCGGGATCCCTAAGGGGATCACTAA